CATACGGAATTCGAACAACTGCTTCAAATACAGTATCGGGAAGTACCGTTTGTGGAACTTCAATATCCACGGGCTTATTAGCCAAATGGCAATTGGCACATACAATACGACCAGTTGCTTCTCGCGGATTTTCATAACCCTGCTGTGCAAAAATGGGATATGCATTTGAAATGGGTGCTCGAGTTATTATATATACCATGAGCGATACGGAAATAGATCTAGTAATCTCTTCCTTTATCCAAGAAAAGGCATTTCTAGTTTGCATGGTCCAATCATTGATCCTGATAATTTTTCTACAATAAAATTTGGTAGGTTGCTGGCATAGTTCCCTATCCTATCCATGATTCTGCTATTTACTGAAATAAATTTCCTGGAATATGGGAAGAATCCCTTGGCTTGGGTAGCTAGAAAGAAAAAAATTTGAATGTTGTTTAGCTTTTGTACAAAATAAAATAACAAACTTTCAAATATGATCAGTGGATCTTTTTTTCAGTCATTCATTGAATGATAAATCACTACAAGTGAAGGAGATACGCGATTTAAATAACGGAAAATCCAATATTTAAAAATTGTATCTAAAATAACTGGAAAAGTGGAAACAAGACCAGATATAATTTGATCATTCTGAGCAAGTCCAAAATCCTTATAGACGGAACCAATCATTAGTTCCCAACCATGGGTCGAATGGAATCCTATACATAAATCAGTTAATAAAAGAATGGAAAAAGCTTTTATTGTGTCACTTAAATTATATAGGAATTCTTGAACCCGCGAGTTAAGAATAATAAGTTCTTGATTACCTAGACTTGAATAACCACTTAGAATAACGAAACAGATTATGTTTGTCGAGAAGTGTAAAATCGCATGGATACGATCCTCGTTGTGCGCCTTGATCAATTGGATGGTTTCTTTGTATATTTCGATACGAAGATTTTGTAGACGTGTTTCCGGGTATTCCTTTAGCATTTCATCCAAGAGGAACAGTTCTTTGAATTCTATGAATTTTTTTAGAATATTATTTTCTTGAATATCATTCAAGAAGATTTCGGATTGCCTAGTATTCCACCAATTAGTAACCCAAGATTTCAGACATCTCTTAAATGTGAAAGAGATGCACCAGGGCAAAAAGACTATAGGTGTAAAATATAGAAAGGGAATGAATGCTTTCTTTTTTGCCATTTTTCGTCTTTATTTAAGGAACTCAGCTTCATCTCATTCGTCAACTCTATAGGATGATAATAATGTTTGTATCAAGCATAAGTTCTATTACAAGTCCTAGAGCCTATATATTTATATATATAAAGAAATATATAATCTATTCCCGCGTCTTTTTCTTTTCAATTCGGGAGTTAGTCTTTTCATTTAGAAAGAATACAGAAATAGACTAAAAAATGGAAAGAATCCACTGCCAATTTTTGAATTAAGAAAAAGATATTGTTTAAAAAGATATCAATTGCCAAGATTCGAAGCAATTACCCCTTTTTTTGATGAATACATGAAGGAGCACTTCACGTAATGAATATTAGTCCGATTTCGAAACCAAAGAAGGCCTCTTCTATCAAAACAAAATAGAAAAATTTCGAAAAATAAGATATCTTTTCCCTAAGGAAGCATTCATTTTTCAGTTAATTTCTTTTTTTTTTTACCAAAGTACTTCAATTGGTACACGCAAGAAACAGGCCAATTCCCCAGCTTTGTCTACAATTTTTTGTGTAGTAAAATTCTCGTCAATACGAGTCAAGGGAATGAATCCCTGTCCTCGGATTTCCATATAAATGATACAACGAGGATAAAAACCCTCTTTACTTATTTTGGTGGACTGATTAAAAATTCTGATGGACTGAACATCGTTCATAAGGAATCGGAGAAAAATACGACGATTTTTTCCAGGAAATCCCCAACGAAAAATACACACTATTCCCTCTTTTTTATCGAATCGATCATAACCACCACCCACATTCCACCAAATTGTACACCACAAATAAGAACTAATAAAGAGACCCGCGATTCCATAGAAAGACATAACCATCCCCTGTGGAAAAAAAAGAATTTGCTGAGACGGAAATAAAGATAACAAATCCCTACCAAGATAACTGGAAGTTCCAACCAACAAGAAACCTAATGAACCTAAAAAAAGGATAAAGGCCCAGCAGAAATTACTTGTTTTTCGAGACCCCGCTTTAAGTTCTATCAATAGATGTTCTGATCGCCAATCCATATTAGATCTAGTTTTGTTTTATTAGAATTGGGAAAATAGATAACCCAAGCAAATTCATTTTACTTGACTTTTCTTTGTTTCCGAAGTAACTCTCATCAACTAGCACTATTTTGATGTAAACCTTTAACAGTAATTCATCGAATTGCTTCCTGATCTAAATATATATCAGATTTGTGCCTACTGTCCGTATCTAAAAAATCTTGTTCCTTTGAACATGAAGAAATAAAGAAGCCATTGCAATTGCCGGAAATACTAGGCCCACTAAAGGCACAAAAAAGGAGGGTAAGTTTATCATAGAATGGGTACCTCGATTTAATATTTGTACCTGTTATATATATTTATAGAAATCTCATATCATATATATTCTTTTTTTTTTCTTATATTGTTTTATAAAGATAGTCTCTAATCACTAGAATTCAAATATACTTATACTAAGTATATTTGATAAATTATACTAAGTATCGCTAAGTTAATATATAGAATATATATGTTCTATATTATATATATTCAGTCTATATAATGAGTATAAATGAGTATATTGAGTATGAGTATAAAATAGAATAAATAAGAAATAAATTAATAAAAAGAAATATATATAATAAAAATTTAATATATATAATAAGGAGTGTAGAACATAGAACTCAAATAATGGATGGATTTCGCCTTCTATTTCTCCAAGAAACATATGTATGATAATACACCTTTCAATTAATTTTATTTGTTTGGAAAATGAAAAAAAAAAGAATAAAAAAATATTTTAATTTTAGGCTCTGCTAGATTTTTCATTTTGAGTCAAAGGCAAGAAAGCATGGAGCTGAAATAACTCACTTAAAACCCCCTTTAAAGTATTACGCGGTACGATTGAATCAAATAAGCCCTTATGGAATAAATATTCAGCTGCTTGTGAACCTTCGGGTACTGTCTTATTCAACGTTTGTTCAATTACTCTTTTACCCGCAAATGCAATGTAAGCATTGGGTTCGGCAATAATGATATCCCCCAACATGCCAAAACTAGCTGTCACCCCCCCAGTAGTAGGAGATGTAAGGATGGATACATAGAATAACCTTTTATTTGTTTGATAATCATATAAAGCAGAAGAAATTTTAGCCATTTGCATTAAGCTCAGACTTCCTTCTTGCATACGTGCTCCTCCGGACGCACATACTAGAATAAGAGGTAAAAGTTGATTGGCAGCATATTCGACCAAACGGGTGATTTTCTCACCTACTACGGATCCCATACTACCCCCCATAAACTGAAAATCCATGATCCCAATAGCTACAGGAATACCGTTTAGTTGACCTGTGCCCGTTTGAATAGCCTCAGTTAATCCTGTCTTTCTTTGATAAGAATCCATACGATCTTTATAAGGTTCCTCTTCCGAATGAAATTCAATTGGATCCAGAGAGACCATGTCTTCATCCATAGGATTCCAAGTACCTGGATCAATCGAGAGTTCGATTCTATCTGAACTGCTCATTTTCAAATGATATCCACAATGTTCACAAATATTCATTTTTGATTTCAAAAATTTCTTATAATTTAATCCATAACAATTTTCGCATTCAATCCATAAATGCTTGTATTTTAGAGTTTCATCGAGATCATTAGAACTCTCTCTTCTAGTTAAATCTTTTTCATTTATATCATTCGTGAAAGTTATTATACTAGAACTATCGCTTTCATTACTATTTCTGACCTTACCACAAATATAACTATAAAAGTAACTGTCATTGTATTTCTCATTCTCACCTAAAATGTGACTACCAATACAGATTTGAGAACGAAGATAACTCTCAATGCAACTATGAATGTCATTATTCCAACTAGATTTAATATCATACATGTAATGATCATCATGTCTCTTAAAGACATTATTAAGATAGCTAGAATTCTTATAGCTATAAAAAAGACTTTCTGGTTCACTTAGAAAAGAATGATCATTGTCAATCTCCAAAATTTTATTTTCAATATCCAAATATATGGAATAACTGTTCCTCTTGCTATTGTTATCCCTAACTAAAATTGTTTTATCAGATAGGAAATTCTGGATGTTCCTGACACCGACTAAATAATCAACATTACTGTAACTAAAATTGTCACTATCATTCCAGCTAGGAAAGTTTTTTTCCATATCAATAAAAATTGGGTCTTCACTTACACTGGTATTTTCAATAGGACCAAAACTATCCATTGATTTTCTTAACCCACACCCGTATTCTAACTGCCTATTAAACAACATAGAATTGAACCACCATTTTTCCATAGAGTTATGTTCCTCTATTAACAAAAAAATACAATATATGAATAGTCATTCGATGAAAAATTTTTTAAATAGAATATTAAAAATATTCTATCTCATTTATTTACTATCAAAAAAGGATATAATAAATCCAATCACTAGAATTGGTAACTGATAATAAGATCGAGTGAGTAAAAAAAAAAGATTCTTTTTCGTGAGAACCTGTAGTATTATTTCACTATATATGTCACTATATGTGCTGGAATTCTTTTTCAATTCGATTTCCCCCCCCCCCTTTTTAGAAAAAAACGTATTCGAATAACTATCAATATTTTATTCAATAATAAAAGAAATAATAAAAAGATAGAATATGAAATATTGATAATATAGAAGAAGATTTTTGAATTCTCTTCTTTTTATTATATTTAAATGAAAAAAAAGAAACCTCATTGGGGGTAATAATTTATAGACCCAATGAGTTCATTTAGTCAGTATTCATTTGCCTTTTCCTATATATATATTTTTATCTACAATCTCTATCCATTTTTTTTTTTCATTTTGAAGACCGATAAAAATCCATTTTTTTGGCTATCCAAAATATCATTTTATGTTAACAATAAGAAATCGAAAATTAGGTATGGAGAGCGGGAGGGGGGATAAAAAAGAAAAGAGTTCTATAAATCTATATACAAGTCATCCACACCCTCCTTTTTTTCATTAATTAACTTTCGTTTGTTGAGTAGGGGAAAGTTCCAAAGAAACACCGGCCCTTTTTGAAATATCCTGAACAGTTCCTGTAGGTTGAGCGCCCTGTTCAAGGAAATATAGAATAACAGGAATATTTAAATAGGTTTGATTCTTTATTGGATCATAAAAACCCACTTTACGAAGATCTCTTCCCCCTCTTCGGGATCGAACATCAATTGCAACGATTCGATAAACGGCTCATTGGGATAGATATAGATGAATAATACACCCCCCCATAGAAACGTATAAGAAGTTTTCTCCTCGTACGGCTCGAGAAAATTCAATATGTCTATGTATAAAATATGTAAAATAGATCAATAAAATCATGAAATCAATTAGACTGTGATTAAAGTTTTTTTTTTCTTATTCTTTTTTTTTTTTTCTTTCTAAAAAAAAACTCCTCGTATTCGCAACCTCATAACTCAAATTGGATAACTCTCAAAGGAAAACAAAACCCTTAGGTATCTCATTTATTGAGCGGTCTCTACCCCCTTTTCTTGCCCATCTTATTTAGAATCCATTTTTTTCTTCATTCTAATAGAATGGTTATTCAAATTCTAATGGAATTTTTGAAACAATTAAAAATGGTATTTACTTGTTACAGGATCTTTTAGCTTTTCCTTGAATCATTGGGTTTAGACATTACTTCGGGGATCTTTAATCGTTTCAAAAATGGCAGCAACATACCATTTCTTTTTATTTCTCTCAACGAATCATACAAATAGAAGGTTTATTCCCTCGGATACACTTTTGATCGAAAAAGTTTTACCAATTCCAACAAATTTGACTTTTTTAACCTTGCTTAAATTGGATCCTTTCGATTTCTTTATCAAAAATATACTTACGAAGTTATTCTAACTTATTCATTTTTACTAACCTTAGATACTTGCCCCTGAGAAATGAATCAACTCGAGCTCCATCGTGTACTATTTACATCATCAACCCCTCTCCCGTCCCCTAAACAATGAGTTCTAGTGGAACAGAACAAACGATGTCGAGCCAAGAGCACTTCCATTTCTATAGATTTCTATATACATACTAGAAAAAGATAGCGGATGTAAGAATCCACAGCTAATCTAATCATGTCTTTCAAGTCGCACGTTGCTTTTTACCACATCGTTTCAAACGAAGTTTTACCATAACATTCCTTTAGTTTGGATCCGGTATGTAATTGATTCAATTATGAAATCGTGAATAGTCATTGATTCAATCGATACATAATAATCTATCCTTTTTACTTCTAGGTTTTCTTTCTATATGAATGGAAAATTTCGAAATCTAAAGAAGTCAAAAATACCTCAAATTAACTCGATATTTTATGAAAAATTTATTCAAATCAATATATATATAAATATAATATAAAAGAAATATATATATATGAACTATGAACTCAAATTTCTTTTTTTTTTTATCCACAGTTAAAAAAAAAAGAAATTTTGAAGATGTCGATTCAAAAGCGACTCTATTTAGATTAGAGACGAATGATTAATAAAAAAGGGGTCATTTTTATATCCTGAGATACAATTTTGATTCAAATAGGATATCCATCAGGAATGGATATCCTCTGGGACGGAAGGATTCGAACCTCCGAATAGCGGGACCAAAACCCGTTGCCTTACCGCTTGGCCACGCCCCATTTTTGATTCGACATTCAATGAATTTAATAAACACTATTATTGGTATTGGTTATTCGTCAACTCTACCCCTACCCCAATCCATAGAATAAATTGTTGCTAGGAGTTTTATATGCGTAGATATAGAATAAGACTGAAATTCTTGATCATTACATAGAATTCAATTAAGATATTGTATGAAAGTCTTATTTCTTCTTTTTTTTTCAGACTGGAAATATTTTTAACTAGATAAATTCAAATCAAATAAGGATTTTGGAGGGTCTGATTGTATTTGATATTTTTTTTTTTTTAATAAATTGTATTATATATAATTCTAATTAATTTAATATATTCTAATAATATATTAAATAGAATATTAGAATCTAAATATATATTTATAGATATATTAATTATGTATTATGTATATAAAAAAAATCATATTAATTATGTATATAAACTTCTTTATATAGTCTAAAAAAAATTCTATATATACAATAATATACAATAAAGATTGTAAAAAAAAAAAAAACAGTAAATTTTCTTAAGGAACAAAATGTTTGTTATGCTTAATATCTTTAGTTTGGTCTGTATTCACTCCGCCCTTTATTCAAGTAGTTTTTTCTTGGCGAAATTACCTGAAGCCTATGCTTTTTTGAATCCAATTGTGGATGTTATGCCAGTAATACCTCTACTCTTTTTTCTTTTAGCTTTTGTTTGGCAAGCTGCTGTAAGTTTTCGATGAGATCTTGCATTTGAATAAATGTCCGAAAAAAATTAGGAATTTATTCGAAAACAAAAATTGGAAAAAAAAAGATCAGATAAGTCTTACAGTGTGAATCCTCGATTCAAATATGGAAATTCTTGTATATACAAGAGAAGTCTGGACCATCTCATTTTTTCCTCATTTCATTCTTACGCTTTTTTTTTTTCACTGAGAAATCCTTCTATTATTAGATTTGAGTCCACCACCAGTACTTGGGTTGTGGATATGAAATAAAATCTTTTGTAATACAAATATTTTATTAATAGTAATAAAGGACTCAGCTCTTACTACAAAGAGATTTCCTAATTTTGTTATATTTCTTTGAAATCACTTTATTTCTGAGAAATTTTGTAACAAAAGAAACAAAATGTGTTAGATAAGAGAATCTATTCTCTTTCTCTGTCTTTTTTTTTTTTTATTATCTTGGAGATTTTGTAATGCTTACTCTAAAACTATTTGTTTACACAGTAGTGATATTCTTTGTTTCTCTTTTCATCTTCGGATTCCTATCTAACGATCCAGGACGTAATCCAGGACGTGAAGAATAAAAAATAAATGGATTTATAGTTTTCTATGTTTTCCTTTCTTGTACTAGATTTTACAAAAAAATTTGAGGATTGTATCTATTTTACATCTTTAACAGGTAAATAAAAAAAAGGAAGCTATATAAGTTCAAAAGAAAAAAAAAAGATACCAAATCATCGACGGAAAGAGAGGGATTCGAACCCTCGGTACAAAAATTCGTACAACGGATTAGCAATCCGACGCTTTAGTCCACTCAGCCATCTCTCCCCAAACATAATATATTTAAATAAATATATTATGTTTATGTTACATTGCATAAACAAACAGAACAAAAAGTGGGGCTTGAAAAACGACTTTTTTATTTATATCTTATCTCTTTTTCTATTTGATTCTTTCTATTTCTAATGGTCATTTCATTATTAGAATTATAGAACATTACATATATATTATTATTAATATTCTATAATATTATGAATATTCTATTCATTTAGATATATATAAATGAATATATATATCTCATATTTCTATTTATTCCCATTCCTTTTTTTAGTTTTGATACAGCCCCATGAATCCTGGATAACAATGATTTATATTAATGTATATTTGATTTGACAAAATCAAAAACTTATATTCGCCCCCTTTTTTTTGAATTGATAATTGATCAGGGGTCGGCCCCCTTACGAAACATGTCAACACTCTTAATTAGTATAAACGTATGTTACTATTTTTTTTTTTACGACAGATTCCTCGGTTCGACAAAAAGTCCATTTATTAGCAATAATAGCATTGTAGCAGCGGGTATAGTTTAGTGGTAAAAGTGCGATTCGTTCTAAGGACCCATTAAAAGTTAAGGGATCCCTCGTTTGATTCATATCCCGATCAAAAACTTTATTTCTTACTTAAAGGGGTTTAATCCTTTATTCCTTTCAACGAACAATTCGAGGAATAATATAAATTATCGTAGTTTGTATCCAAGAAGAATCAATTCTAAATTGAAAAAAAAAATGGAATTCTAATATTATGAAACATAAGTTTTTTTTTAATTGTATCAAAAATCCCAATTTTTTTGAGTATGAGTAAAGGATCCATGGGGAAAGTTATAGAAAGTTTTTTTTTCTAATCGTAACTAAATCTTCCATTTTTTGTATAGGAGAGATTGAAGCAAAATAGCTATTAAACGATTGCTTTAGTTTACTAGAGACATCGACATTTTTTTTAGCTCGATGGAAATCTTATTCTTTTCCTAAAGATTCTCTCAAATAGAAATAGAGAACGAAGTAACTAGAAAAAACGGATTGTAAAAATACTCCTCTTCTATCTACTATAGGGATCATCTAAAAAGCAAGGTGTTTAAAATGTATTTATACGGAAAGGCTGACATAGATGTTATGGGTTAATCTTTTTTTCACGTCTTTCATTTCTGAATTTATTCCGTAAAGGAGCCGAATGAAACAAAAGTTTCACGTTCGGTTTTGAATTAGAGACGTTAAAAATGATGAACAAACGTCGACTATAACCCCTAGCCTTCCAAGCTAACGATGCGGGTTCGATTCCCGCTACCCGCTCTTTTTTTTCCTATCTCTATATTCTACTCGAATCATTCTTTTTCAGAATGAATACAAATTTTTTAGTCAATTTCAAAAATTATTCATTTGAATTTCTTTATTTTGTTTTAGTTATTTTTTGAATATTCAATTCAATTTTCATTTTATTATTAATATATTCTTAGTAAAATCTAGATTCTATAAATCTATCTATATTTTTATAGAATATATTATTCTAGAATTCTATATATATATTAATATATATATTCTATATATATTTTCTATGGATTATTAGAATATTATATAGAAAAAATGATATCTATTATGATATAGATATATAATTAT